TTAAATTTAAAAAAGAGGGATTCGTGTTTGCAAAAATGACTCCTACTATTTCGAATCGATTTAATCAATGAATTAGAACGAATCAACTGATTGATAGGTCTAGATTTTTTAGACTAGGGTTAATCGATACTTTTATATCATAATTATGATAATTCTATATAGACTACGATTCCATAACTTACAAATTCTCAAATTTCTTTGAGGTTTTAGAGTTCTCAACACCAAATCCCTTCCCCTACTTACCCCTCTATTCTAGATTCATAAAACATTTTGTATAGTGGATTGTAGACCTGCTATGTACATAACATCAAAAAGGGGTGGTTATTCTATTTTCATAATAGAATTATTATTTGATCTTTTTCTTCTTTGTATCATAATTCAATCAAAATTTCTCGAGTTACTCGAATCTGTAACTTCAATGAAATTGGAATAGTTCCCCTCGTTGGTATACTACTACATCAAATTAGGTTGAACTATTTCTTATTGATTCCTGTCAAAAAGAAACAATTGGAATAGAAGGCCCATAATCTTTTTTTTTCAATCAACCCGTTTTTATGTTATTTCGTACTGTATAAGTCTTTTCCTTGTGGGATAATTTTCTCACGAGAAGGGAATGAGAAGAATTATAAAATGGATTGCTAGCTATGCCTAGATCGCGGATAAATGGAAATTTTATCGATAAGACCTTTTCAATTGTAGCCAATATCTTATTGCAAATAATTCCGACAACCTCAGGAGAAAAGGAGGCATTTACCTATTACAGAGATGGTGTGATTTGATTCTTTTTTTTTTCATATCTCTCGGTCTTACGAGAAAGACACACGATCCGGGAAAATTTTTGAAATAAATCTACGCCTGTTGAAGGTGAAGTTTGAAAATAGAACAATTCCTTCTATCGTGTATCCTCGATTAATGCAACCTCAGATGCTATGTTTCAATTTTTGATTCTAGTATTGAGCGAAAGGTTACACCTAGAGGTTCTGTATTATGGGGCAATCCTACTACACTAGTACCAATGGACAGCATAAGGGAAGAAGCACTACACCTAGTAATCAACAACACGAAAACCTTGTTCGAAATTACCCCTTTCCTTATTGGGCCCGGGACTAAAAGAATGGTTGAGACAACAAATATCCATCTCGTTCGTACTTTGGATACCAATAGAACCATCGAAGGTTGTTGAAGTGACTAATTCCTGGAAATTAGGAAGCGTTGAAAACAAAGAAATTGTTCGAGTTCTGATTTCTATCTAGTCGCAACACGCTTGATGTTAAGAAAAGCTCTCTTGCAGAAGGGTTGGCTAGAGATTTCTTGTAAAAACACTAGCCCTGCTCAGTCCATAATGAGAATATTTTCATCTTTTTTGATTTCATGTATTATTCTCCTTATGCACATAAGGGAGGAGCCGTATGAGATGAAAATCTCGCGTACGGTTCTGGAACGGAGATTCTTTTAATTGAATGGCGACCGTAACGGATGTCAGCTCAATCCGAAGGAAATTATGCAGAAGCTTTACAGAATTATTATGAAGCTATGCGACTAGAAATCGATCCCTATGATCGAAGTTATATACTCTATAATATAGGTCTTATTTATACAAGTAATGGAGAACATACGAAAGCTTTGGAATATTATTTTCGAGCACTAGAACGAAATCCATTCTTACCACAAGCTTTTAATAATATGGCCGTGATCTGTCATTACGTGCGACTATCTTCACTATAGAAGTAAAAAAACAAAAAAAAAAGGCTTTCTACATATGCATCGTCTAAAAAACAACGATTTTTATCAGCTGTAGCAAAGAAAGAAACTTCATAAAAGTTGAAATATGAAGAAATAGATATACCTAGCTACTTTTTCTATGGATAAAAAAAAGAATCGAATTGGTAGAGGAAGCACCGTAAAGATCAATTAGCAAGGTTTGGGGCCGCTGCAATAATAACTGCGTACTTATGTCATGATGGTAGATATACTTATCTCATGATGTGAGATAAAAATTAGGAATCCACTTATGTAATAGAGTTGATCCCCTAAAGTCTTGAGCAGCGGTGTAGGATCAGATCCCAAAGATAGTAAGTCTTTTCTTTCTTAGGGGGGAAAGTCTTTTTCAAAGATTCTATATAAATTTCTATAGGAAACCGAGATAGTTACCTTTCAGAAAATTCTAAAGATAGGAAGAATTTTTTATTCTGAAGGTGGGAAAAAAGATAAAACGAAAGAAAACGGATTATTAATCCAAATTTCAGTTTAAAACTCATGTAATGAATCTCTTTGGTTAACCCGAAAAATGGGATAGATCCATGAGAAATCCCATTCGTTAGATATGATAACGGGACACCAAAAGAATTGATGAGCCGTATGAGGTAGGAAACTCTCAAGTACGGTTCTAAGGAAAGGGATTAATCCACCTATTCCGCCCGGGGAGAACAGGCCATTCGCCAGGGAGATTCTGAAATTGCGGAGGCTTGGTTTGATCAAGCCGCTGAGTATTGGAAACAGG